AAAAGAAATCTGTTTTTATTGAATTGAACGTGTTCATTCATTTTGACTACTTTAGCATATTTTCTCATACTAATTTCTACTCTACCTTCCCGGAGTTCATTCTCCGGGTAACTCAATTTAAATTATTCTGTTGGATTCTTTCCAATCTACTTCCTTTATGATTTCGTTCGAAATCATATAAAGACAATTCCTATTTAATATAGCTATTTGTGCAAGTATTTTACGGTTAAGAAGCAACTGTCTCTTGTACAGATCGTGTATTAATCTACTATAACTATAGGATACTCCCCTTTCGCGAATTACTGCGTTTATCCTAGTGATCCACAAACGACGAAAATCTCTCTTTTTCCTATCCCTATCCCGATGAGCTGAAATTAAAGCTCTTATTTTCTGTTGAGTAATAGTTCTAGTAAGCCTTGAATGAGCCCCTCGAAAGCTTGATGCAAATAAACGAATTTTTGTTCTACGTCTCCGAGCTATATATCCCCGTTTAATTCTGGTCATTGAATAAATGAAACTTTGACGAATAACTAATTGATTGCCTTTCTTTCAGTTATTCTTTTCCCCCTTCCTAGTCTATTAATAACAAAACGGATTTTTCCAATGTATAAAATCAAAATTCCAACGGCTTTGGCTACTCTAACCTTCCCGACCACGATTTTTTCTTTTTTTTTTTTAGGTATTTCACTGCGAAATAAGAAAGAAATTGTATTTTCCTAGGTATCAAAAATATAGTAAATAAAAGAAAAAAAAAAAGAGAAATAGTGGGTTCCTTCGTTTCTATGGTTACTTCTTAAACGGTGAGGTCTTCTCTATACACCGGAGCCTTTACTTTATACTTTAATTTAATATTTAATCAACTAATTGATGTTATTGGGAACTTGTATAGTTCACACGCTTTGGCTCTACCCATGAATTAGCCAGTAATAGGTCTTTCACAATCAGATCTACCTATACAGTAACGGTATTTAATTAGGAAAGTTTGCTGGGTAGCTGACCCTCTTAGTCCGTTCTTGCCAAATTGGGGGCCTACCTAATCTTTATGTTTTATGCTTTTTAAATAAGATTTCCTCCGCTTAATGGATAACCATTTGTTACCAATGGAGAATTTCTTATCATCTTAAATTCAGTTGATTGGATTTACACCAACGGAAACCATAAACTTCATACACAATAGGGGGATATGGTAGAGTTTTTTTTTAATAATGGATGGAGTTCCTTTTTCCATCCTATCCCATTCACCGGTACTGATCATTGATACTGTAAAAGTCGTTTTCTTGCTTTTGTGCCAGCTCATGATCTAAACGAGTCGCACATACACCCTAGTACATGTTCCTCGACGCTGAGGGCACCCCCGAAGAGCGGGGGATTTTGTGACATTTCTGATTGGCTGTCTTGTATTTCTAATAAGTTGTTTAATAGTTGGCATGTTGAATCGTATACATAATATGATAGGTTGGTTTAGATTGATCCTAACCAAATGATGGTGAATTACTTCTATTTAATAGAATATTCAATTCGAAGATAAAATCGCAAATCACAACAGCTTTGCGTAATTTGCGTACATTTCATTTGCCTTTTTTCTTCCGTCAACCGCTACATAATCAACAATTCCATAATTTTGGGCTTCTGTTGCTGACATAAAAACATCTCTTTCCATATCTTCGGATATAACCCAGAAGGGTTTACCGGTTTTTTCTGCATAAATCCTTGCGAGGATTCCACGCAGTTTCAGCATTTCTCCCGCTTCCACGACAAATTCGCCTACTTGTGCCATATAAAAACCACTAAAAGGTTCATGCATCATTACCCTGATGATATAACAAAATAAAAGCTTCTCCTATCTCGTATGATAAAGCAAAGAGAAAAGAAAGATAAAGACTAGAAAAAAGATAGAATTGAACAACCGTACAGGCATCTTTTGTGCATACGGCTCTACAAGAAAATTGACCCCTCTCCTTTCTATTGAAGAAAGAGAAAAATAGAATCTATCAGACTCAGATGGGTAAATAATCAAATTGCCATCCTTCCTTTCGGAGTAGTTCAAAAATACTATGATGGCTCCGTTGCTTTATATGTTTATTTTTTCTTTTTTTTTTTTGTCTGTGATTCAGCAATCCCAAAGTTTCTTTTTAATCCGAGCAAATAAGGAAAAAATATTTTTTTTTCGTACTCTTTCATAACATAAATATTGTTAAGAACTCTCCGGCATGAAAACAAAAAAGTTTGTGACGCTGAACTGAACTCCCGATAGATAAGAGAAAATCGGAAGTACCCCTTATCTCATACTACTCTCTCGATACAGAATCTAATGTTTTGAAAAAAAAAACAATACAAAAATTTCTCATATCGAATTCGAAGTGCCATGCTATTATTACTTAGTATTCATATGGCGAAGGCATAGTCTTCTTTTTTCTCTCAAATAAAAACCTCATTGGCGCCAAGCGCGAGGGAATGCTATACGTTTGTTAACTTCTCCTCCGACCAGGACAACAGATGA